CTTTGGTCATACAGAATTTAATTCAATCAAAATTTCTCGAATTATCCTAATCTGTAGGATAAATTCTTTGATTCTTCTTGATGAAATTGGAATAGTTCCCTTCATTCTTATACTACTATATGGATGAAATCTAATTGGATTCAAATATTTCTTATTTTTTAGCGATTCCCATCAAAAAGAAACAATTTGAATAGAAAATTATCTTTTTTAATGAGTCTGTTTTTATGTTATTTCGTACTGTAAAATTCCTTTGTTTGTGGGATTCTTTTCTCACGAAAAGGTAATTAAAAGAAATTATATAATGGATTTCTTCATATGTCTAGATCTCGAATAAATGGAAATTTTATTGATAAGACCTTTTCAATTGTAGCCAATATCTTATTACGAATAATTCCAACAACTTCAGGAGAAAAAGAGGCATTCGCCTATTACAGAGATGGTGCGATTTGATTATGTTATTTTTTATTATTATTTATATAATTTATATATTTTTTATTTTTTATTATTTATATATATATTTTATTTATATATTTATATATAAATTATAAATATAAATTTTTTTTTTATATTTATATATAAATATAAAATTTTTTACCGCTCTCAGTCTTAGGAGAAAGAAAGATTATTCGGGATAGAAAGAAAAAATATTTTGAAATAAATTTACGCTTGTTGAAGGTGAAGTTTGTAAATAAAACAAGTCCTTCTGTCGTGTATCCCCGATTAATGCAGCCTTAAATACTTTAATTGTTGATTCTAAAGTATTGAGCGAAAGGTTACACCTATAGGGTTAGGTCAAACCTACTGCGCCAGTACCAATAGGAGGCATAGAGGAAGAGGCACTACTCCTAGAAATCAACAATACTAAAACTTTGTTATAAATTCTCCCTTTTCCTTATCAGGATCGGGACTAACAAGAATGGTTGGGACAACAAACATCCATCTCGTTCGTGTTTTGGATACCCGTATAACCATCGAAGACTGTTGAAGTGACTAATTCCTGAAAATTAAGAGGCGTTTAAGACAAAGAAATTGTTGAAGTCACCCCTTTTTATCTAGTAACAACATACTTGATGTTAAGGAAAAATCTTTTACAAGAAGGTTGGCTAGAGATTTTTTGTAAAAACACTAGCCCTGCTCAGTTTATAATGAGAATATTTCAATCTTTTTTTGATTCTATGTATTATTTTCATTATGCACATAAAGAGGAGCCGTATGAGATGAAAATCTCATGTACGGTTCTGAAACGGAGATTCTTTGGACGACCGTAACGGATGTCGGCTCAATCCGAAGGAAATTATGCTGAAGCTTTACAGAATTATTATGAAGCTATGCGACTAGAAATTGATCCCTATGATCGAAGTTATATACTCTATAACATAGGCCTTATCCACACAAGGAACGGAGAACATACGAAAGCTTTGGAATATTATTTTCGTGCACTAGAGCGGAATCCATTCTTACCACAAGCTTTTAATAATATGGCCGTGATCTGTCATTACGTGCGACTATCTCCACTATAGAAATAAAAAGGGAAAGAAAGAGCAAATCCATTAAAAAATACTATAAAAAAATAGGCTTTCTACATATGTATCGTTCAAAACAACGATTTTTATCAGCTGTAGCAAAGAAATAAACGTCATAGAAGTCGAAATATGAATAGGAAGAAATAGGTATGCCTAGATACTTTATTCTATGGATAAAGGATCTAATTGATAGAGGAAGCATCGTAAAGATCAATTCGCGAGGTTTTGAGCCGATACAATAAAGAACTGCTTATTTATTGTCATGATATGAGATAAAAGTTAGGAATCAACTTATGTAATAGAGTTGATCCCCTAAGGTATTGAGCAGCGGTGTAGCATCAGATCCCAAAGATAGTAAGTCTTTTCCTTCTTATAAAGGAAAGTCTTTTTCAAGGATTCTATATAAATTTATATATGAAACCGAGATAGTTACCTTTCAGAAAATTCTAATGATAGTGGAAATGCCTATGTTTTATGAAGGTGGGAGAAAAGATAAAACTTATTACTTATTAAATTATTAAGCAAAACTAAAGTTTGAAACTCATAACCTCTTTTGTTTTGGTTAACTCGAGAAAAAAAAAAGGGATAGATCCATGAGAAATCTCATTCAATTAGATATAGTAGATGAAAAAAATGAGACACCAAAAGAACTTGACTGCTGAGCCGTATGAGGTCGGAAACTCTCAAGTACGGTTCTAAGGGAAGGAATTTAACCACCTATTCCGACCGGGGAGAACAGGCCATTCAACAAGGAGATTCTGAAATTGCGGAGGCTTGGTTTGATCAAGCTGCCGAGTATTGGAAACAAGCTATAGCGCTTACTCCTGGTAATTATATTGAAGCACAGAATTGGTTGAAGATCACAAGGCGTTTCGAATAAGAAAAGAACACTATTTTCTTATTATTTCTTAATGTTTATTTAGTATTCTATTATTCGTTTTAGTTTCGAATTGTTTTCTATTTGTTATAATTAATTG